TATATATATATATATATATATATATATATATATTATATACAATACGTATGAGGTTGAGATAAGAAAGAAGAAAAAAAAAATGCATTGCTAATAGTGAGGATCCTCGCGATTTCCTGAATTCCTATGCATTTTTTTTTTGTTTTCTGTTATATGAGCCCGCTTAGCTCAGAGGTTAGAGCATCGCATTTGTAATGCGATGGTCATCGGTTCGACTCCGATAGCTGGCTTTTTCCCTGAATAAAAGATTAGAGTAATTAGACCTCTACAGAACAAACATAAAAGGTAGCCTTAACCTCGATAAATAATTATTTAATTTTAAAATAATAATATAATTATATATATTTATTATAATATAATTTATAAATATATTATAATTATATTTAATTTATATATTACTAATATATTTATAATATATTATTTTTATATAGTAATATATAAATATAATTATATATATAAATATAATTATTATAAGTAAAGTATATTTATTATAAGTATATTATATTATTATTATAAATTAAATATATATCAAATATATATAATAATAATCAAAATACTATATATATATATATATATATATAAAATATAAATTATATAAAAAAATATAAATATAAAAAACAAATCAAATAACAAATAAAATATAAATAAATAAATAAAAAATATAAATATATAAAATAAAACATATACAAAAAAACCTGTATATTATATTATATTGATACAATCCATTTCATTCTTGTTTGTAGTACTTTGGTAGATTTTTCTGTGCTTTGTTTATGCTTTAGCTTTAGTTCAGTCTTAATTTCATTTCGATTTTTTCTGTAAATTTCAATAATTAAAGGAGCTTTTATGTCTCGTTACCGAGGACCTCGTTTCAAAAAAATACGCCGTCTGGGGGCTTTACCAGGACTAACTAGTAAAAGACCTAGATCCGGAAGTGATCTTAAAACCCAATTGCGCTCTGGTAAAAGATCACAATATCGTATTCGTCTAGAAGAAAAACAGAAATTGCGCTTTCATTATGGTCTGACAGAGCGACAATTACTTAGATATGTGCATATCGCTGGAAAAGCCAAAGGATCAACAGGTCAGGTTTTACTACAACTACTTGAGATGCGTTTGGATAACATCCTTTTTCGATTGGGCATGGCTTCGACCATTCCGGGAGCCAGGCAATTAGTTAACCATAGACATATTTTAGTTAATGGTCGTATAGTAGATATACCAAGTTATCGTTGCAAACCCCGAGATATTATTGCTACAAAGGATAAGCAAAGATCGAAAGCTCTGATTCAAAATAATATTGCTTCATCCTCCCACGAGGAGGTGCCAAAACATTTGACTATTGACTCATTCCATAATAAAGGATTAGTAAATCAAATAATAGATAGTAAATGGATCGGTTTGAAAATAAATGAGCTCTTAGTCGTAGAATATTATTCTCGTCAGACTTGACCTAACAAAAATAACAGGGAAAGGTTTGGACAATTTTGCCCGCTTTTCGCCGATATGATATATATATATCTAATAGAAATCTAAGTTTAAGCTAAGGGCTTTTTTATCCAGATTTTTAGAATTTATGTATCACAACAATCGGCAGTAAAATTCTCATTCTTTTTTCGTGCTTTTCGGTATTTTTTTTTACATACCACAGTAATTAGGAATAGAAAATCTCTATCAAATAGGGGTCTTATAGAATAGAAATAATGGTATAAATTGTTATTTGATACATTGTGTTAGGTAACCTTGGTGAATTAGGCGAAGGTACAGAAACGGAAAGAGAGGGATTCGAACCCTCGGTAAACAAAAGCCTACATAGCAGTTCCAATGCTACGCCTTGAACCACTCGGCCATCTCTCCTACATAACATAATCTTATTATTGATCATAAACCGAGTGAATAGCGAGTAATTCATATTATTGCAGTACAGGTACAACCAATCTATTCTAATTCTAATAGAAATGTAAAACTTTTTCTAAAATCTTCAAATCCAAATATTCCATATTTCTTTTACTTCTATTCTAGGTATAGGTAAAAGAATAAAAAACTTTTTTTTCTTGTTAATGAAAAGGGGGGATATCCATTAATGTTTGTTAAGACGACGATCTTTTCTTATTTGGATTATATTTATCTTATACCGGAAAAGACCAATGACTTAACTTAGAATAAATAAACCGAAGGATCCATTTTTTATACTATGGTTACTTTTAGACTATGGTTCTATAGGAATAAAAAAGACTTTTCCAATCCCAGATTTCTCAATGGTAACTCCTCTAATTACCTACCCCATAGATCTATTACAAATGAATGAATTGTTCCATAGGTTTTTCTATTTCGATTGTATAGTGTATACACGTTATACAAACAAAAAATGATGGTGACTTTATTATAGAATAATTATTCTATTCTTTTTTTTCCTCTTTGAATCATGATCAAATCAAAACTTCTCGAGTTCGTAGTGTAGGAACATAAAGTCCTTGATTCTTAAACATAGTTAAATGAAATTAGTAATAGTTCCATTCATTGGGATACTACAAAATTTGGATGAAATCCAATTCAGATATTTCCTATCTCTCCCTGCCAAAAGGGCACAATTTGAGTGGAAAGTCTATATTTTTTTTTTAGAATTAGTCTCTTTTTATGTTATTTCGTACTGTACAATTTCTTTGTTTGTGAGATCATTTTCTCGAGGGGAAATGAAAAGAATTATAGAATGGGTTGCTAATTATGCCTAGATCTCGGATAAATGGAAATTTTATTGATAAGACCTCTTCAATTGTAGCCAATATCTTATTACGAATAATTCCGACAACTTCAGGAGAAAAAGAGGCATTTACCTATTACAGAGATGGTGCGATTTGATTCTTTTTTTTTTTTAGCTATCAGTCTTACGAGAAAGAGACATATTTCAGGTTGAGGATAGAAAGAAAAAAATTATATGGAAATAAACCTACGCTTGGTGAAGGTGAAGTTTGGAGATAGAACAATGCCTTCTGTCGTGTATCCTCGATTGATGCGGCCTCAGATGCTTCAATCGTCGATTTTAGTATTGAGCGAAAGGTTACACCTATAGGTTCTATATTGCAATTGCAGGTCAATCCCAGTCTATTCTACTAGTACTAATAGGTGGCATAGGGGAAGAAGCACTACACCTAGGAATCAACAAGACGAAAACTTTGTTATAAATTACCCCTTTTACTTATTGGTATCGGGACTAAGAAGAATGGTTGGGACAACAAACATCCATCTCGTTTGTATTTTGGATACCCGTATAACCATCGAAGATCGTTGAAGTGACTAATTCCTGGAAATAGGGGCGTTAGGGACAAAGAAATTGTTGGAGTTACCATTTCTATCTAACACTTATATGATTGGTGTTAAGAAAAAAACCTCTTGCAGGAAGGATGACTAGGGATTTCTTGTAAAAATACCAGCCCCTATCAGTTCATAAAAGGATATTTATTTTGGATCCCACGAATTATTCCTTTTAATACTATGCACAGAAAGGAGGAGCCGTATGAGATGAAAGAAAATCTCACGTACGATTCTGAAACGGGGATTCTTTGAATAGAATGACGACCGTAACGGATGTCGGCTCAATCTGAAGGAAATTACGCGGAAGCTTTACAAAATTATTATGAAGCTACGCGATCAGAAATTGATCCCTATGATCGAAGTTATATACTCTATAACATAGGCCTTATACACACAAGTAATGGAGAACATACGAAGGCTTTGGAATATTATTTTCGGGCACTAGAACGGAATCCATTCTTACCACAAGCTTTTAATAATATGGCCGTGATCTGTCATTACGTGCGACTATCTCCACTATAGACTATAGAAAGAAGGAAAAAGGATAAAATCGGCTAGTAAATGAAATACTAGAAAAAAAATAGGCTTTCTACATATGCATCGTCCAAAGCAACGATTTTTATAAGCTGTAGCAAAGAAAGAGATTTCACGGGAACAAAATACCAAATATGAAAAAATGGGTGTGGCCTATATACTTTTTCTATGGATAAAGGATCGAATTGATAGAAGAAAAGAAGCACCGTAAAGATCAATTAGTGAGGTTCTCAGTTAATACAATAAGAACTGCTTATTTATCTCATGATATAAGATAAAAATGAGGAATCAACTTATGTAATAGAGTCGATCCACTAAGGTATTGAGCAGCGGTGTAGCATCAGATCCCAAAGAGAGTAAGTCTTTTTTCTTATCTTATATAGAAGTAGAAGAAAGTCTTTTTCAAAAATTCTATACTATACTATATGAATTTCATATATGAAAGCGAGATAGTTACCTTTCAGAAAATTCTAACGATATGGGCAAATACCATACCTATGTTTCATTCTTCTGAAGGTGGGAGAAAAGATAAAACGGATTTATTGATAAAAATTAGAGTTTGAAACTTATGTAATTAACTTCTTCTGGTTAACCCAATAAAATTGGATAAATTTATCAGAAATGGAATTCAGTTAGATAGGGTAGCACGGGACACGTCTAAAGAACTGATTGCTGAGCCGTATGAGGTTTGCTGAGCCGTATGAGGTAGGAAACTCTCAAGTACGGTTCTAAGGAAAGGAATTGACTTACCTATTCCGACCGGGGAGAACAGGCCATTCAACAGGGTGATTCTGAAATTGCGGAGGCTTGGTCCGATCAAGCTGCTGAGTATTGGAAACAAGCTATAGCGCTTACTCCGGGTAATTATATTGAAGCACATAATTGGTTGAAGATAACGGGGCGTTTCGAATAAGACCATTCTCCTTTTTTATTCATGAAAATGGGTTAGTTGAATCCATCAAATCCAATTAATTAAATAAAAGAAAATGGATCGTTTCACTGAGAAGATCCAATCAAGGAATTTCATTATATCCCTTTCTAAAATCATTCTTCTATTTTGTTTTGTATGGTGTCTCATAAGGAAGGATAAATTAAATGGTACGAATACAGTATAGAATATAGCTAATAAAACCAAAAAAAGATACTTTTGAGTGGTT